CCGGAAGCTCGTAGCATTGGTCCTGATAAACCCCAATTTATTGCTTCCTCTTCACTAACAATGCCTACCCCTTCAACTCGTTCTAAAAAGATAGGGTTCCGTGTAATAAGCTTTTTATATTCAGCAACCTCCCTTAAAAAATAATCGCAAAAATCCAAACACTTATCTATCCAGCCATGAGGTAGATCGGCGGCTATTCCTCCAATACGAAAATAATTATGCATCATTCGCATACCGGTGGCAGCCTCGAATAGATCGTATATTAATTCTCTTTCTCGAAAAATATAGAAGAAGGGAGTCTGTGCACCAATATCTGCCATAAAGGGTCCAAGCCATAACAAATGAGAAGCTATACGACTCAACTCCAACATAATTACTCTGATATAGCTAGCTCTTTTAGGTACTTGAATATTTCCTAACTGCTCGGGTGCATTTACAGTTATTGCTTCTGTAAACATAGTAGCTAAATAATCCCAACGTGTTACATAAGGCAAATATTGTATAATTGTTCGGTTTTCTGCAATTTTTTCCATCCCCCTGTGTAAATAACCCAATATTGGTTCACAGTCGATAACATCTTCACCATCTAGAGTAAGGATGAGTCGAAGAACACCATGCATTGATGGGTGGTGAGGACCCATATTGACTATCATGAGGTCCTTTCTTGTAGCTGGTGCAGTCATAGGTTTTTTTCCCGATTCATTCTTCCATGAATTGCTGAAAATCAAAAGAGAGTCATCAAAATTAAAATAATTTTTCAAATTAACGAGTTTTTATCTCTCGAATATTCAACTGACCTATTAATTCTTTATAACGTACTCTATTTTTTTTTGATAAATAAGCTAGCAGGCGTTGGCGCTTTCCCAAAATTTTCCGCAGACCTCTCTGAGATAAATAGTCTTTTTTGTGCAATTCCAAATGAGAAGTAAGCTTTCGTATCTTATTAGTAAAACAGAATACTTGGAATTCAACAGACCCCGGGTTTTCTTCTTTTTGTGAAATAACTGAAATGAATGAATTTTTTACCATAAAATAATCCCCCCCTTTTTTATAAATTTACAAATATTCATTTTACCGATCAGTAATAATAATGATAATAATGTGAGTTGGTTTAATTTGGTATACACAATCAACTAATTTTTTTAAATAAAAAGAATCAATCCAATTAAACTTGCATTCGGATAGGCATACAAAACAACAGTCTATTTTGCATTTTCAAAATCGAATTGTTTTTCAATCTTAAAATTAAGAAGATTTTGTTGATTCGTTTTTAGAAGTAATGGATACCCCATTACATTAAATTAGTATCATATATTAGACTAAAATGTAAGACAAGTTATATGTGCATTTGTTTGTTTTCATATATCAGATATGGTATAGACATAAAGTTTCATTAATTACCTTTCAATTGGGGGGTACATACGTATCCTTAACAGACTGAAACAACTTCCATTATTTGTATCAAACCAATAGCGATTCATACAAGATAAATCTTCTAATCGATAATTGGGCCAAAGAAAGAATTTTAATTTAATTAATTTTTGTCTATCAAGATCTTTATTTTCATTCAAAAATTGATTAGAACTTTTTAAATTATTCCCATTACAAAATATTCTATTTTTATCCATACCTTGACTATTCTTTGAATGGAAACAAATTAGAATTCTCAATTCTCTACGACGTCGAGACGCTAAAATATTTTCAGGGAAAAGAAAATAAGAATTTTTATTTCCAGTTAGATGGCTTTGAATGGATTTATCAAAATCCTCCTTATCGGCATATTGTTGCTCTCGGTATCTTTGATTAGTACGATTCCTACTCTTATGAACTAATGAAATATTTATGGTTTGATGCATAATAAACTCGCCCGCTTTTTTTACAGACAGACGAAAAGGTTCGATAATTAATTTCCCCCTTTTCATCAATTCTGTAAGAGTTAAATTCTTTTTAATCAGCATTATATCAAGATTCATCTCTCTCCTTTGAATAGAGGATAGGGTTATTTTTTTTGGATTTCTCAGTCTAAGCAGGAGACAATATACTTTGATATTATTGATCATTCTTTGATTCAAAGCACCATCCCATCTCAATTGAAAAAGTAAATATCTTTTCAGGAAGAAATCTAGCTCTGCTTCCGTATTGCTCTTGTATTGTTTTTTCTTTTGTAGTTTTTTCATGTCTGATTCTGAATAAGTTTCTGCAATCTCGTTTTCTTGGTTTTGTATATTTGAGCTAAGATCTCTTTGATTTTCAAATTCTTTTTCTTTTTTATTCTTCAATTCAAAATCTTTTTTTTCGTTCGACGGTATAAGTTCTTTTTGTTTTCTATTCATGTTTTGAGTTTCACTAAGATTTTCATTTAGATTAAAATTCAAAAAAAGGAATTTGCTTGGTATAAACCAGGGTTTCATTTTATATGCATTATAAAATAGGAAAAATTCTGGGAAGAACCAAAGTTCTAGATTCGATATGGGATGACTTAGTATTTCTGCATTCATTCCCATCCAATCCCATTTTTTTTTTTGCTTGGATAAATTGCTTTCTTCATTTTGATGAACCATAAAATAAAAAAGATCTTTTTTATCAATTTTATCACTTATTTGATAATTAGGAGCCTCGGTCTTAGTATTTTGATTCCTGTTGGTATTGACCTTGACCCAAGCTTCAATATCTATTTTTTTTCTAAAACAAAAATGGAGAATTTTCCAATCAAAATATTTTCGATCCGTATTTTTTTCCATATGTATAATAGCACTTTTTCCTAGAAAATTATTGATAGGGATATAGGCTAATCTAGCAAAATTTTTTCTTTTTTGTGTATTGTAATTATAATTATAAGAATTCTTTGGAGTTTGATTTACTTGCAATGGTGATCTATAAATAGATGGGTCCTGGTCCTCTTTCTTTTCATAATTAATAGATCTATAAGATAAAAGATTATATCTATAGTATTTTTGAAAATTATCTTTCTGATTTGGTAATAAATATATTTCGTAATCACTTTGTTTTTTATAATAACTTAATTGTTCTTTTTCATATGAAACCTCTTTATTTAAATTTTTATCTTGAATTGTACGACATTTTTTGGTGCTATTTCGCCACCTTTGTGCTATTAATTTAGACCATCTAATCTGGGATAAATTATATTGATATTGATAATAACCTCTTAACCAGCCTTTCCATTGATTTTTTTTCGAGTTCAGGGGTTTCTTATCTTTGAATTTAGAATCAATTATTCCTTGTCTGCCAAAAGAATTTTTTATTGAAGTTTTAAGAAAAAAAGATGTTCCGTGATATTCAAGAATAGATCCTAACTTAAACAAGTTAAGAACTTTAACTTGTGATAATTTGTAAAATACATATGCTTGTGAGAAGTAAGATAATTCATCAAAATTCTGCGAATTATTATTACTAATATTATTATTACTAATATTATAAAAGGGCTTTTGTATAGTTGAAATAAAGTCAATTGTATTTTGATTGGTTTTATTACTTTTTTCGTTATTTTTTTTAGTATTGAAAATAGGTTTCTCAATAAAACTTTTTATTGATTCAAGAAAAAGTTTTGTATGTATTCCGGGAATATTAATGATAGATAGAAGGATATTTATGTATATCTTTTCAATGAAAAATTTTATAAAAAAAGAAAATTTACGGATTAATCGAGCACTACGTCTTTTTAATATTTGCCAAAGAGTTTTTGTTAATTGGAATCTTTTAGGATTACAACTACTTTGACTTTTATTAGTATTAGAACTCACATTTATTCCTGGAGTCACTTTTTTTTTTTCTTTTGTAATTCTTTCTATTTTTTTTCTAATTGTACTTATTCTATTAGTTAGACCATTCATTTTTTTTTCTGTCAGTAAAAAATTTGTCCAATTTCTAGATCTAATTTGATTCATAGATTCATTAATTATTTGATTACCTATTATGGAATTGTTTACTTTTTGAGTTTCATTTGATTTCTCTACTTCTTTCAATCTACTAAATATATTTATTTTTGAGATTTCTTTTATTACAAGTTTTAAAAATAGAATATTTTTGCTAAACCTTTCTTTTGTTTTTTTTGAGATAGTTAAAAAGAATCTTGTTCTTTCTTTTAAAACTTGTAAAATGAAAAAAGATTTTTTTTTTAAATTTACAAGTATTTTTTCGAGTTTCTTTAAAACAGGTTCAAAAAAGGAAGGCCTTTTTCGGGGATAACCAAAAGGGATTTCAGTTTCCATTCCCCAAACTGTTAAAAAACAAAAAGTATCTTTTTTACCTTTCTTTTTCATTCGATCTAGATAAGAATACCTTAGTTTAGATCTGTGCCAAGGTTTTATACAAAAAGGAAATAGGATTTTTATCTGAATGCCATCTAGTAACCAATTTTTTGGAAATTCTCGTTCTGATAATTGAACACCATTATAGGTACATTTAATATGTATTTCTCTCTTCCATTCCTTTAAATCTTCAGACCATTCAGGAAATTGCAATAGTAGCATACGGACAATATTTTTAGCTATTATTAATGAAGGTAATAGAATAAATTTTCTAACAGTTGCTTGAGTTATTAACATTAAACCCCTTATTACTTGCGCAAATGGAATCGTATCCCAAGCTTCTGCTATTTCTATTCGTGTTTTCTCCTTTCTTTTGTTTTCTTCTTTTTTGTCCTTCTCTTTTTTTTTTTCTTCTTTTCTCTCTTCTTCTGTATAATCTGAAATTTTGAGTTCTGCTCCCTCTCTCATCCTGTTTCGAAAAATGAGTTTCATGAGTTTCATTAGTCCTGAGGTATCAAAAGAAAAAAGACTCAATTTATCTATGCTGTTCAAAAAGAGGAGAGAATGCACATTTGCTTGAAAGAGTTCCCAAATAACTGTTTTACGCCTTTGTGCTCGCATAGAACCTTTGATTATGTCTCTCCGAAAATCCGATTGTTGTGAATAGCGTATTAAAGCCACTTCGTCCGTTTGATCAGGGTTGTTAGTATCTTTATTAGTAGTATCGCTATT